TTGCTCAATGAATTATTACCAACTATCCGCCCCTTTTTGTTTGTTCACTACTTCTTATAAATTTATAAATCTAAAAAAAGAAGTTCTGATAGACCCCCAAAAAATAGTAATCTTATCTTTGACGAACAGGATAAAGAATCATTATTATCTCGTATCTCGACACAAGAAAAGGGATTTCCCTTTTCTTGTGTCGAATAGAAGAATGGAAAGACTAATAATACCTCCTAGAAATATTTGTATCTTTTATTTATCTTTTGCTTTGTATTCTCCTCCTTTGTATTGTACTATTATCCATTACTAGTACTATGGATGGTCTATTATATAGAAGTCATAAATTTTAGACATCTCTCAAAGCAAAAACAGTATAAACAAAACAAACAAAGGACTTTTTTTTTGATCATACTACATACATAATAGTATCGATCAAAAAAATGGGCCTTTCCTTTTTACCAACTTGTATTATTTTTTTACCAACTTGTATTATTGTATTAAGGAATCCCTGTATCTAAAAATTCATTTCGTACAATTGAACCTTTTCAAACTGTTTCTTTTTAAGAACCAAAAAGATTTGTGCTAGAATAATAGATGCGAAGAAGAGCAAAAGACCTTGAACACGTAACGGGTCTTGAAGCACTATCTCGGCATCTCCCTGACCAAACCCCCCTACATTAGGATTACTTGTTAATAGTTGATCAAGCTTGATAGACTCACCCTCTGAAACAAGAAGTTCCGGTCCTGGAGGTATAATATCAACCATTTGATGTCCATCCGATGGATCAGTTATGGTTATTTCATATCCGCCCTTTTCTTTACGTACTATTTTGCTTACTATACCTGCGAATGTGGCATTATAGACAGTGTTGTTACTCTTGCTCCCATCGGGATAAATCTGACCCCTTCCCCTGTTTCCGCCTACATATATGGGATATTTTAAGAAGTGAACGTCCTTCCTCGTAGCAGGGTCGGGAGAAAGAATAGGAAAGATGATTTCCCTATATTTCTGACCAGAAACAGGACCTACCACAAGAATATTTTTTTTAGTGGGACGATAACTCTGAAAAGAAAGATTGCCTATCTTTTCTTTCATCTCGGGGGAAATACGATCGGGAGGGGCTAATTCAAATCCCTCGGGTAAAATAAGAACAGCCCCCACACTCAAACCCCCCTTCTTGCCATTAGCAAGAACTTGTTTCAGTTGCGTATCATAAGGGATTCTAACAACTGCTTCAAATACAGTATCAGGAAGCACAGATTGCGGAACCTCAATATCCACGGGCTTATTAGCTAAATGGCAATTGGCACACACAATTCGTCCAGTTGCTTCTCGTGGATTTTCATAACCCTGCTGCGCAAAAATAGGATATGCATTTGAAATAGATGTCTGAGTTATTACATATATCACGATCGATACAGAAATAAATCGAGTCATCCGCTCCTTTACCCAAGAAAAAGTATTTCTATTTTGCATGATCCAATCATCGATCCCCCAATTTCTACAATAAATTAGGTAGGTAGCTAGTATAGTTCCCTATCCACAAGTCTGTTGTCATTGTACCGGAATAATTGTACTGGAATATAGGACGAATACCTTGAATAAACAGGTAGAGGTATAAAGAAAGAGTAAGTCAAATTTTAATTTCGTTATGCACGAAGAAAGATTCTTTCTGATTTGATTGATATCAAGAGATCAAATATTATCATTCATTCATTGAATGATAAATAACTACAAGTGAAGGAGATACACGATTTAAATAATGGAAAATCCAATATTTCACAATTGTATCTAGAATGACTGGAAAAGTGGAAACAAGACCAGATATAATTTGATCGTTATGTGTCAATCCAAAATCGTTGTAGACCGAACCAATCATTAGTTCCCAACCATGTGGAGAGTGGAATCCGATCCATAAATCAGTGACTAAAAGAATGGAAAAGGCTTTTATTGTGTCACTTAAGTTATATAAGAATTCCTGAACCCAAGAATTAAGAATGACAAGTTTTTCATTACTCAGAATAAAATAACTACTTAGAATAGCGAAACAGATTATATTTGTCGAGAAATGCAAAATGCTATGTAAATTATATTCATTATGTATTTTGACCAATTGTATTGTTTCTTTGTGGATTCCTATACGAAGCTTTTGTAGATGTGTCTCGGGGTACTCCTTTATCATTTCATCCAACAGAAATAGTTGTTCTAATTCTATGAATTTTTCTAGAACGTTCTTTTCTTGAATATCATTCAAGAAAGTTTCGGATTGCCTGGTATTCCACCAATCATTAACCCAAGGTTCCAGACATTTATTAAATGAGAGAGAGACCCACCAGGGTAAAAATACTATAGATGCAAGATATGGAAGGAAAATCAACGCTTTCTTTTTTTTTTTTCACTTTTCTTTTTTTTTTTTGAATTGTTAATAAACCTGCTTCATTTTATTTGTTAATTTTATATTATTTGATATTTCTCTGAAGCATGAGTTCTATAACAAGGTGCGGAACCTATGGATCTATTCTCAATTTTTGTATAATTATTCAGTTCTTTATTTAGTCCTTGATCTAACTAAATTTAATCTTGGGTCTAAATTAAATATGGAAATAGAATAAAGATAGAGTCTGTTTTGGATGAAAAAAAAAAAATAAGCAAATATTCAGATATTTCAATTGAACAAATTAGAACCAATTGTATTGCATCCTTATTTGTTCTTTTTGATGAATGCTCAAAAACCACTTGAAGAATATTATTCAAATTTCAAGACGAAAAAACTCCACCGTGGATCAAGTCATTATTTTGAAATGTCCGGTTTGGGTATATGTAATGAATCTATACTTATTATACTTGTTACTAGTATGAAAGAAAGAATTGAGTTGAACTCCAGCATACACGTAAAAAATTTTTGGCAGACGAAAAATGACTTTTTATTATAGTTTAGTTGTTTTGTTCCATATACGTCCCCCTGCTTTTGCTTTATTCTAAGGGTCACCGCCACATCAACAGAACAAAGAAATAGAATCTAGCATGTTCTACTCAAATGAGCATTCTGAAGAAACTTCAGTTGTTCAGTTGTATTAAAATTAAAAAGAAGAAAAAAAAAGGATTACCGAATTCCTTCCCTCATGCCGAGAAAGTATTTATTCCTCGTTTCATTTCAAAATACTTCAATTGGTACGCGCAAGAAATAGGCTAATTCCGCAGCTTTTTCTTCAATTTCTCGTGGAGGTAAATTCTCATCAGTACGAGTCAAGGGAATAGTTCCCTGGCCCCCGACTTCCATATAAAGGACACGGCGAGTATAAAGGCCCTCTTTAACCTTCATTCTGATTGACTGAATATCGCTCATAAGGAAGCGAAGGAAGATACGACGATTTTTTCCAGGAAATCCCCAACGAAAAATACACACTATTCCTTCTTTTCTATCGAATCGATCATAACCACTACCTACATTCCACAAAATTGTGCCCCACAAATAGGAACTAATGAATAGACCCGCAATTCCATAGAAAGACATCACAATCCCTTGCGGAAAAAAAGATATTTGCTGATATGGAAATACGGATATCAGATCCCTACCAAGATAACTGGAAGTTCCAACGATTAAGAATCCCAGTGAACCTAAAAAAAGGATACAGGCCCAGAAAAAATTACTTATTTTTCGAGACCCCGTTATAAGTTCCATCCATATATGTTCTGATTGCCAGTTCATACTATACTAGATCCAATTGCATTCGATTGGAATTGGGAGAAGGAGAATAAACCAAATGAATTTGACTTTTCTTTTCTTGCTCCCGAGCCCGAGGTAACTCTCATCAACTAGCACTTAATGTGAACATTAGAAGTAATTGGTTAGATATATTGACTTTCCACTTTAAATATTTGATGATCCGCTTTTACCAGAGCTATACCTACATATACATGCATTTATACAGATATAATGTATACGCATGCAAAACGGCTCTTCCTTTCATTTGTATTCGCAATTCGCAAGGAGTCACATATCGTACCACATTCCACTAAAAAAATGGATACCTAAATAATGATCCAGTGTTGATTGAAATAACTTGATGCGATTTGGTCCCATACATCGCAGCTAGACAATCTTATTTTTTTGGACATAAAGAAATAAAGAAGCCATTGCAATTGCCGGAAATACTAGGCCCACTAAAGGCACAAAAATAGAGGGTAAGTTGAAATCTGTCATAGAATGGGTGCCTCCATTTAATATTTGAACCTCTTATAAAGATATCTTATGATAAGTAGTCTATCTATTATAATATAAATAATATTAAGTAGTTAATAATTAATAAATAGTAGTTAATAAATGCAAAATAATATTAAGTGCAAGAAACGTAAAACTACATTACATTAAGTGGACCTATTTTATTTATCTTTCTACACGAATATGTATGATAATTCCATTTAATAAACTTTTTCTTATCCTGTTTTCATTCTTATCTTCTTTCTAAAACTAAAATAATACTTCTTTCTAAAACTAAAATAATACTTCTTTCTAAAACTAAAATAATACTTCTTTCTAAAACTAAAATAATACTTCTTTCTAAAACTAAAATAATACTTCTTTCTAAAACTAAAATAATAAGAAGTTTTTATGAGTTCGCGACTCTAACTAATCCGATACAAGAGGGATTCATCGTAAAAGTCAAAAAATGAATTTTCGGAAGATATAGAGATTACTTCTGTTACTACATAGATATTTCTATATTTATTAGACATTCATTAATATATTTACATTAAATTATATTATAACTATACATCAAGCAGAATTTATGTGACCAAACGTCATTTTTATCGGTTTTTTGTCACGATGATGAATTATTTATTGCTCACTACAAATAACTGAATCTAGTGCTGTACTTTCGTTTTTCAAATTTGAAGTCAAGGGAAGGAAACCATGGAGCTGAAATAACTCACCCAGAACACCTTTTAAAAGATTACGTGGTACGATTGGATCGACTAAGCCAGTATAGAATGAATACTCAGCCTCTTGTGAACCTTCGGGTACTGTCTTATTCAATGTTTGTTCAATTACTCTTTTACCCGCAAATGCAATGTAGGCATTAGGTTCAGCAATAATGATATCTCCCGACATACCAAAACTAGCTGTAACTCCACCAGTTGTAGGAGATGTAAGAATTGATACATAGAATAACTTTTTATTTAATTTATAATTATATAAAGCAGAAGATATTTTAGCCATTTGCATCAAGCTAAAACTTCCTTCTTGCATGCGTGCTCCTCCAGAAGCACATACAATAATAACAGGTAGAGATCGATTAGTAGCATATTCGATCAAACGGGTGATTTTCTCACCGACTACAGATCCCATACTTCCTCCCATGAACTGAAAATCCATGACCCCAATTGCTACGGGAATACCATTTAGTTGACCTATGCCTGTTTGAACAGCGTCAGTTAACCCAGTCTCTTCTTGATACGAGTCAATATGTTCTGAATAAGAATAAGAACCCGTAGCATATGGATTCTGATCAAGATCATATGGATCATAATCCATAAGATCAGGATAAAAATAAGAATCAATATGATAAAGATCAGAATCAATATGATCTTGATCAGAATCGATATGGCATCGATATGAATCAATAGGATCTCGATAAAACTCCATAGGGTCTCGATAAAAATCCATATGGTCTTGATAAGAGACCGTATGATCAGGAGAAGAATCCATATGATTTCGACAGGAACAAGAATAAGAACGAATATCATATGGATAAAAATCAATACGGTCTTGGTAGGAATAAGAATCCATATCATATTGATCGGAATCAATACGGTCTTGGTAGGAATAAGAATCCATATCATATTGATCGGAATCAATACCATCTTGAGAAGAATAAGAATCCATATGATATTGATAAGAGTCTCTGCAATCTTTATAAAATTCATCTTCTGAATAAAGAAATTCAATAGGGTCCATAATAAATTCAACGGGATCCATATAAGAATCAATGCAATCTTTATAAAATTCCTCTTCTGAATAAAGAAATTCAATAGGGTCCTTATTAAATTCAATGGGGCTCGTATTAAATTCAATGGGGCTCGTATGAAATTCAATGGGGCTCGTATGAAATTCAATGGGGCTCGTATGAAATTCAATGGGGCTCGTATGAAATTCAATGGGGCTCGTATGAAATTCAATGGGGCTCGTATGAAATTCAAATTCAATGGGGCTCGTATGAAATTCAAATTCAATGGGGCTCGTATGAAATTCAAATTCAATGGGGCTCGTATTAAATTCAATGGGGCTCGTATGAAATTCAAATTCAATGGGGCTCGTATTAAATTCAATGGGGCTCGTATTAAATTCAATGGGGTCCGTCGAGACCATACTCTCATCCAGAGGATCCCAAGTACCCGGGTCAATCAAAAGTTCGATTCTATCTGAACTACTCATTTTCAAATGATATCCACAGTATTCACAAATATTCAGTTTTGACTTAAAAAATTTTTTGTAATTTTGTCCATAACAATTTTCGCACATAACCCATAAATGTTTGAAGTTTTGATTTATATTATCATCAGATCTTTTACTTTCATTACTTTCATTACAAATGAAACTATAAAAATAACTGTCACTGTAATTATGGGTCCCGCCTGGAATGTAACTATCAATACTGATTTCAAAACGCAGATAACTACCAATGTAACTATTAATGTGATTATTCCAACTGGATTGAGTATCGTACATGTAATGATAATAGTAGCGATTACTACTTTTAGATCCACTACTCATATAACTAGAATTCAGATAACTAGAAAAAGAACTTTCTAGTTTATTCAGAAAAGTACTATCATTGTCAATCTCAAAAATCCGATTTTCAATATCAAAATATATAGAATAACTGTCCCCATTATTACTATCTCTAACTAAAAAAGTGTCGTCAGAGATGAAACTCAAAATGTCTATGATATCTATGATATCAAAAAAATGTGCAACACTACTGAAATTACAACTTCCACTATCACTCCAACTAGAAACATTTTTTTCCATATCATTTATAACAGGGTCTTCGCTTCCACTGCTATATCTAATAGGACAAAGACTATACAGCGATTTACTTAGCCTATACTTGTGTTCTAACTCCTCGTTAGAGAACATCGAATTGAACCATTTAATATTCATAGAGTTTTCCTGCGTCTTACGCCTTGAAATTTACAATATAATGAATGAATAATCATTGGATGAAAAATTATTTGACTTTTTATTGAATTTACTATGAGAATTAAGGATCCAGCTGTTTCATTTGTATCGTTAACTATATATAATATTATATATGATTTATATAATTTATGATTTAAATGATGGAATCTTTTCCTCAATTATAAATTATAAAAAATAGAAAAAAATATAAGTAAGGGTTTCCTCTCATATCGTGTATCGTGTATAAATTCTCATCGAAAGTAGAAATACTTCTTACCTCTGGTAAAGAATTCTTTCTCATATAATATGAGTTTCCATAGGACGC